TCTAGATGCAGGATATTTAAGAGGTGGGTTGGTCAATCCATTTTTTCCATTGGAGAGGTACTTAGCAGCCAAATATGAGCACCATGGCTTTTTTTCTTTTTTTTTCCTTTGGAAATCTCCATAGCCACTTCATAAGAAGGGCTGGCTTGGTTGAAGTCCACCTCCTTCGTTAAGGTGATTGAAAAAATCCAGACCATAAAAAAGATTTCATTTTTTGTATGGGATGTTAGTAAGGATGAACATGACGAGGTCTTATTGCATTACTTTTTTTTTAAATTCAAACATATCTATCTCAATCTTGTGGCAATTTCCTCTTCAAATCACATCAAGATGAACTTTGAAGGAATAGGGAAGGCTACTCTAGGAATTCGGATTATGGTGGAGTCATAAAAGATGGCAATGGTGCTGTCATGTGGAATTGAACAGGTCTCCTCTAGGAATCAAAAATGCAACCTTTTCAAAAGAAGAAACTCTCCTGCATGGCCATAGTTTTGTCCAAACTATTGATTTTTTTTTCAAGTCATCATATCAAACAAAAAGGGGTTCTCTTAACATGATTAGATGGGCGAATGGTAATAATCAAGAACCTTGGCGCCTATGCTTTATCCTGAGAAAAAATTTGTCAATATATGTTGAGTTAAATTTCATCATATGAAGAGGGAAGCGACTCATTTAGCTGACCGTCAGGCTAACTTGGGTGTTAGGCTGCAGTCTTGTAGTCAGTGGATGGGAGGTCTTCCATTCCAGAAGAGATTTGAATTTGACTCTTTCTCCCACTTATCATCTCTCTGCGGGACTTGTTCCCTCTTCAACTCAGCGCTTTATATTTATAGATAGGCATTTTTATTGAGAATGCTTTAAGGTCCCACCCACCTTACCTTTAAAAAAAAAAAAGTAGCCGAGCCGAAGGAGCTCTCACAAATAGAATTTGAGTACCACGGAGAAAAGCTAGCTGGATAAACAAGACAGGGATCGCCCGCTCGGCAATGCTACCTTGGGGAGGAGACAAAACACTTTAATAGAACATTGAAACTCATATTTCAAATTTCCGATATATGAACAAGATTACTATGGAAGAGTTGGTGAACATTGTTTTGACTCATAGCTCTAAGATGACTAGCATGAATGAGCCAGCTTCAACACCACCTAGACTCTTAATCATAGACAGACTTGCACTGACCTCAACATAAAAGGATGAACCTGGTCCGTCTATTTGTACGCATTGGCTTAACTCACTCCCCTAGACACTGTAAAGAACATATAATGAAAACTGCCTGGTAAGGGCTGTACAAGGGAACGATAAGGGGGTTTGATAAGAAAGAGTTTGGGAATGTCCCGCTTAGTTAACAAACATTGAGTTTAGAGTCGGGACAGCATGAATACGAGACTATTGAAGTGAAGTTTGGAATCATTGTGGTTTTCTATCTTCAGATTACCAAATCACCAAGGCCTTTCAGCGATTCGACGCGCCCCCCCTAAGCTAGACGACCTGACCTCAGAGAGAATAGAATGAGTCGCCCTAGCCTTAGTCTTACTAAGAGTTTGAATTGCTCTGTAGGATAGTAGGGCGAATGAATTGCATTAGTGCGATTTGGCTAGCTGAATCGCCCAGCGAACAAATCGCCTCCTTACTATCTTAAAAAAAAGCGGACCCGCGCGAATCGCGTCTTCGATCTTGCATATATGCATATAAAGAAATATAAATATTATTTCTTTATCAATATATTTGATTTAGATTCGTAATTAGCTGCACATGAAGAATGGCAAGACATTGAAAGAAGGGGTTCTGCACGAATGCCCTGTTGAGAAAAACTTCAAATTGAATAAGATAAGACCGATCCCATGAAGGAAACGGGCATTCAAACAAGAGTTTCAGCTTGGCTATGTTCCCTCTCGAACAGCTCTTTTCGCAATCAGCAGTTTCGTAATAGACTAGGCTGTTAGCAGGATTCGCAGGCGAGACAGATGAGGAGCAATTTCATTATGTGCTAAAGGCTGCGGAATATTGTAATTTGAATTTATGTAAACGAATACTCCTAAAAGAAAAGACCTATCGCATCAGCTTGAAGATGCAAACCAAGACCTGGAGGAGGAGAATCCCACTCCATAACACTGTCGACTTGTCTAGAACCCAGCTTAGCCAGATGATCTGCGCATTGATTACCCTCACGCAAAACATGCTGAACCCGAACTTGCCAAGACCGATGAAGCAGGAGATGAATATCACCAATGAGAGACCAATAGGGATGGAAACAGCTACAACCTTTCTCAATTAAAAGAAACAGCTTCCAAGGAGTCCGATTCCAGAATGACAAGTCTGAACCCACGCTGCCAAGCCTCGGAAAGACCAAATCTGATTGCCATAAGCTCAGCAAGCATGTTGGTAGAAGTACCAATATGACAAGAAAAGCCAACAATCCAATTTCCACTTCTACCTCGAAAAATGGCACCAAAACCCGCTAAACCAGGATTTCCAAGCGAAAAAACCACATTAACCTTAAAAAAATCCCGAGGAGGCGGACACCAACTAACCAAGCGAGTACCTGAAGCAGGAGCATCTGCAGGCGTATCAAGGGCCAGCTTACAATGCATGAGAAGAGTGCGGACAAACGTAATTTTACCCTGAAACGTGCGTCGCTTCCCTTGAAGCACCACCTCATTCCTAAATTTCCATATGCTCCAACATAGAACCACAAAAGAAGAGGCATGATCAAACCTATGCTCATAGGTATCCAACCAATCTGTAAGCGACAACTGAAAGAAACTTAAAGGAGGATGAACAGGAAGCAGATTAAACCAAAGAGGCCTGACAAAAGAAAAGGACAATCCCGAAGGAGGTGTAGGCTAGATTCTGGATGCAAGTGATGGGGCCTAGTCTCATTGTCTATAAGAAGATAACGATCTGAACCTTGTTGGGTTCTTGATTGAAATGGGACCAGTAAGACTACCCACCACTGGACTTGCTTTGCTCTCGATCTGCTCGTTCCCACCTGTCTTCAACCAACCCTAGTTTTTTTCATTTCAGGCACCTCCCTATTTCAAATTCAAATTAAAAGGTCGCCTTTAGTTTGAGTTTGAGTTTTCGTTTTCGGTCAGTTACTCAAAGCACTTCGCCGAGGTCCCCTGCAGCTAACATTTTTATCGTATTCATCATTCTATCTACCCTTCTGCTATAATATTATTCCTATAATGCATTCTATGTATTTCTAAGGCTTATTCCTTTTCTTATGTCTATCTTTCTTACCTTTCTTCTGCTCACGAGCGTTTCCGGATTTCCTAGTTCACGGGCTGTGGTGAGGACCGACTTGAACGCTACACTATTAAAGATCCCACCTCCAATAGTGCATAATTCAAGTCATGCAGGGCGCTCGAAGAAGTTTCTGCTTGGATTCCCCATTCATCCCTAGTGATGAACCAAGCGACTCATTACCCATTCCTACTAGTGAGTTTGAGCCCGCCTCAAACTGATGAGTCAAATCCTATCATCCTTTCATCCGATAAGCCGTATCATCACTCCTCTCGCTATGCTCGAGCTGCTTCGCTCGTTCAGTAATCCTCTAAGCTTCTGCTTTCAGACTTCGACGTAACTCCTTGAATACCAGACTTTTGAAAGGAGAGTTCGGTTCCTATTGAGTCAGCTGTGGGATGCTTAGACGGTAGTTAACGAGTGAAAGCCAGCCCTACTAAAAAACAGAAGCTGGCTAGTTCGAGCTTTTCCTGGGAAGTTCTCTTTCGACTTATTATATATATATAAAGGCAAGAGTCGCTTTCCTCAAAGCTTACAGCTAGTCCTAAGCTTCCTTCTAGGGAGTGAAATCAAGTAGTGAATTGAATCACTGAGAATTCTGTGCATACAAATTTCTTTCTTTTCTTTTCTTTCATCTTCCTTCCGGATTGACTCTTGCTTTTCTGAATTATCCTATGTGATGGTCAGAGATTACCTGTGCTGTGATAAAGTAAGTAAGAAAGCTAGAGATAGATATAAAATAAAGCTTAGACCAGCAGGCGGCCAGTAAGGATGAGATTTTATAAAAGCAGGCGCAAGGCATTAAAAAAGAGTCTTAAAATTGGACAATAAGGTAAGCTATTTCATTTAGAAATATACGTTATTCGAAGCCAGCCCTTCCTTCGCTCACTTCTCAGGTATTGGCCTGCTGAAGGAGTCTTCGAGAGCCAGAGCAGGGGAAGGACAAGAGCTATTTTAAGCCAGTCAGCTCTCCGAGCAATTAGTTTGAAAGCGGAATCAGGAAGTAAAATGAGAAAACAAACTGTTTTCTTTCCGGAAGTTCACTTGGCATACTCTTGTCAAGCATCACATCTCTTTCAATCAGTTGAAAGCTTGAAGGCGCAAGGGGACTGATTATACTCCCTAGAGATTCAAGTATTATTGCTAGCAGGGGATTCTGATTAAAATGTCCCATCTCTTGCGAACAGGGGATTCCTCGAAAACACTAGCAATTGATCGGAGAATAACTAGGAGAGAAAGAACTAGGAAGAAATAACTCTAGCAACAAGGAAAGAGAACTCCTAAGAGTAAGAGCAGCCCTTCGTGTAGGAAGGTGTAGGAGCGAAGCCACTCTTGCCCCTTCTTCCACTAGTCTTAGAGCTAGGAACTGGGAAAGAGTAACCGAGAAAAGGCATGAATGAAGGAGGTTTCTAAGGAATGAAGGAGCCTAGTCTATTTGAGGCGGGATGCCCAAGAATAGAAGTAGCCATATGCCGAAAATCGTCTTCTGTGATGTCAGGGAGAAATCGTCTGCTCACTTACGACAAGAGGGCATTATCTGCCATTGATTCTAGCACAACCGATTCGATGTCAAAGGACAAAGGAAAGGCGACAAAAGCTCTTATTCCAACAAGCCCAGAAAAGAAAGAGGAGAAATTGGCTTAATTCTTACCGATGATATTACTAGTTATTCCGACAACAGCTTATGATATCACCCTTTTTAAATTGAAATTGAAATTTAAAGGCTGCAGGGATTTCTATTTAAGAGCCGGGTGAGCAATTTCGTGCCTGGTATTCCTTATTTTTTTGATAGCACAGGTGATCCCTAATAAAAAAAAGCTCGCTTCACTAACAAAGATAGAATGAGTAAGAAAGTCGCTTCAAGCTCAGTTAGTCGTGGAGTGATTTCAGGAGGGTTGGGTTGACGCAAAACGGATTCGAGGTCCTTTGTCGACATGGTTTCAAGCATATTTCTATATAGATCTCTTTCTTTATTTTGGCTTAGAATTATTATTGAATTTCTTTTCAGAATCACACACCTTATGTAGTTACTATTTAAAACATAGGAAACCCTAGTCGAATAGAATTCTTCTTATTATATACCTTTTTCATTACTATTACATCTGTAAAAATACATAGTAAAAGGAAGGTTCTCAATCTGCCTGATCCTGAAAGGATGCATAGTAAGAGAGGAGGAAAGGAGGATTAGAATTACGATTACGCCTTTACTAGTAGCATCTTCTTTTCCTGCTACTCTAGCTATTCTAGAAACTAAATAAAGCCTTCACTTCAAGCTTTGTTTGGGGTGGCCTTTCTTCTTTTGCGGCGTCTGAACTTTTTGAATTCAAAAACCCTTGTTGCTAGACTTTCAATATTGCTAATATCGAGCAAAGAAAAGAGTTTTCTTCTGACTTTTTCTAAAATAAGTCCTAAGTATAAGTACCCGGGGTACTCTAACTCTCTTTTTTTAAGACTAAACCCAGGTAATTGAATAGAGTAGATTCTTACCAAACCAAACAAGCCGTTCCATAATATATAATATATAATATAATAGGCTCCACGAAAGTAATGTTTGTTGGCAATAGGCTGAAGCCCTTTATTGAATTCATTCTCGTATCGGATCAGAAAATAGCTCTGCCTTACAAAACAAAGAGTGGTTAGCTGAAGTGGATTCTCTCTTTTGTAGTAGTAGTAGATGCCGAACCTGCTGTGCCCCATTGACTAAGAAGGGGGCGGGCGTTTGAGGCTGAGGAAAAGGGGTTGAAATGGTGGCGGAGAAGTTTGCTGGTAGAGTTGAGGAGTCTGGGAGACATTGTTTACATGAGGAGGTGCCAGCTGGTTGAACACCGGATAAGAGTAAGCAGGAACCACCTGCAGTGCTTGTTGATTCTTACTGCGAGGCCTTGCCATTGAGTAAGCGCTTGAAGTCAGCTCTTTTCATTGAAAGATCCGGTCTAAGCTAAGCTGCAAGATAGGCTAGAGTCAGAGTTCAAACCACTTCTTTCAATAAAATAAGGTCAGGCATTGACTAATTAGTAAGTCGACTAATTAGTAAGTCAGCTCGAAAGAAGTCAAAGCGGAATAAAGAAGTACTTGCGTATAATAAAGACAATAAAGAATGGCATGAAGGTAAGGACTCAATTTCAATCTAGTTCATCTGGATTGAGAGTGGCTATAATACGGAATATCCGGTCTTCCAGATCCGCTGCTAGCTGTCCTTCCTAAGCAGTTGAATGAATCCCGAGAGAAAGCACTACACTACTTGAATCTTTGTGAACTAGAACAGCTACCGAGATGGTTGACTTTACGGAATGAAACTAGTGAAGTTTGCCTAGAGGCTTCAAGCTAGAAGGAAATAGTTAATAGCACTTGCAAGAGGAGGGAGTAGTGATTCAAGTTCAAACTACTAATAGAGCGAAGTCGGTGCTTGATTCAGTCAGTCAAGGCATTGAATCAAGTCTTTCTTTAGAGCTCATCTGGACTGATTAAATGTTAGAAGAAACTAGGCAATCAAGCAAAGAAAGAAGGCAAGCAAAGAAAGAAGGTTTTTCTGTCTAGGTGTCGTCCTCGTGTGCATCAAGGAGCGGAGGGATCAATGCTGGACACGGGATGAAAGTCAGAGTGATCGACCGGACTGAATTTCAAAGGCCAAATTAGGTCGAAAACCAATACCTCACTCTGACTAGATAGACACCTACCTTCATTCCACCAAACAAAGGTAGACAATACTGCTCTATCGGTAAGGCTACCAGAAATAATGCTATGTAAAGTTATATAATGAACAGGTACTATATGCTATAGCTAGCAGCATAGGCACACCTCTGAAGATAGACTACCACATCTTCTGGGCTTCAAGGGAAGAGAGAGTGATAGGCCGGGCTTCATGTCAAGGGAAAGAATGTATATCAAATCCTAGTTAAATTAGCTCTGGAAGGTAGATGTTTATGGTATGGAATAGGACAAGTGGTGATAGCGGTTCCTATTCTGTTTGTCCTGTCCCATCGCTTCTTACGGATCTGCCTTAGAAGGAGGTGACCTGCGCTGCACCAAGGCCAATGAGGAACCTCAAAGGCATAGCCTCTCCTCTCACTAAAGATACCTTTCTGAGCTCTCTTTCTCTCAAGGAAAACAACTTTTTTTTCAGGAAGATTTCTACTTGTTAAACATGTCTTATCTTCTATTCCTGTTCAAATACTGGCAGCTATCTTAATCACGACGTTCTTAAAGGTTGGGTTGGAGAGCTTGCCAATCAACGTGATGGGTATTCCAGCGATCTTAGGATCAATCTCTTAGCTTGAAGTGAAGGGCCTTTGATAATGAATCCTAAGGCAAAGAGTAGGCAAGTAGGGAAGAAGCCTGGAAGCGGAGTCTTTTCCCTCTAAGCTGGAACAAGGGCTTTCCCGACATCGATACTTTGATCTTAGCCTTAGTTGCGAGTGTCACTTCAGCATGATGGCTTTTCCAAATTCGATAGCCAAAACCTTTCTATTAGTTAAGTAGCGGAAGAGCTGCTTTAGGGATCTCTGTTTATACTTTCTCCGAATTCCTTAGCTTCAGGTGTTGGAGAACATAACCTATTCTTCTTCGGAAGTGTCCCTATTTGTATTTGTGAGTTGGCTGACACCAGTGTCTCGTAAGCGTTCCCACCGGGCTGCTGCCACGATTAACTTCAACGTGAAGAAGGGGCCGTGAGCGCAAGGCATTTGGATGTCCAGTTTTCGAAACGGAGAGAGGGGGATCAATTGGCCGGTATGGCTCTATGTCACATTTTCTACGCGTAAGTCTATTAAATCAGAAAAGAAATCCCTTGGATAGAGATCTAGCGGACAAGCCTCTATGGACGTTACTTTGGATTGATAAAATTATATATTGTTATAAATCGACTTATCCCTAACCTAAAAGTGGCACAATTCCCTCTGATGAGCAGCAGGATGTTGATGTCCGAAATATATTCCTGACGTGAAGCGAAAGATGCACCGATTGATTCTGATCGCCCTTTGTTGTTTTCTCGGTTGGAACCCCCAAGTCATGGTTTTCAGCTGTCTCTTTCGCCTATTAATATTAATATTAATATTAATATTGGCCGGCATGGTAAGCAAGTATAATTGCCTCCTTCCTTCCTACGCTGACGAATGCTTGGCCTCCTTCTAGTCGCTCCGATTTCATACTGTCTCGGTCGTATTTCTTTAATTGGATTAGCAGACCCTACTCTTGAGGGGAGGGGGAGTCTGAGGTCAGGGGTCGGTGCTGATTTTCCTGATGTTACTGATGTTGTTGATTTTTCTTTCGCTAGAGTGTGAATCATAGGCCGGGTGTAATTATATAGATATCATACCATAATCTATAGTCTGATATCTAGTGGAGTAGCCTCTGTGTCACATATACTGGGCGATTTAGTTCGTTGGGGACACGTGGGCCAAGAAGCTCTAGGCAATTCTCACGATCACGGTCGATCATGGTTCAACTCCATGTCGTGAAAGTGAAACCAATCATTTCTTTCATCAACATCAACGAATCACTATCTCTCTTTCATCGGTAGCCTTGCTTTAATAAAGCTTTATCCCGGGCTTTGTTTATTTGTGAAAGCAAATTAAGAGAAGTGAAGTGGGAGGTGATTCCACCAACGGTTCCTCTTCCAGGTCAGGTAAGAAGAGATATTCAAAATCGCCTATTTTATCCCATCAACTGAGAGAGATTATTTCATAGGTAATTATTAGTATATGGGGTCTATGTGGTTCTTTATACATTGATTTCTGGTCTTTGTTGACCCCTTATATTAAGTTAAGTAAGGGGATTACCTTCTGAGGATCCTAAAATAAAGGTGCTTTAGAAAACCAGGAATCGGTATTTGAACCCCGTCTACCATTTACATACCAGGAAGGAGCAGTCCATAGACGGACTCAGCTACAGCAATAGAGAGCGAGCCTAGGCAATGGGAGGTTCGCATTTGCCCAAAGAAGTGCTTTAGTAGCAGAATTTGAAAAGGAATTGATCGTGATAAGTACAAAAAGAATAAGATAGGGAGAGCAATGGATGACTTCCCAAGTAGTTGGTTAGCTCGTGCATCATGGGCAAGCGTGACCTGATCCGTGGTCAATTAAGACCAGAGAGAGCTCTTTTTTCTTGCATCAGCTATGAGAGAGCCGGTAAAGCAGTTGACATACAGAACCCTGAACCATGAGAATTGCCGCCTAGTAAAAGATACCCCGCGTCAAACATTTTGCTGCCAACCAAAACCGATTTCCTTTCTTTCCCAGAAAGCTCGGTAAGAGAGACGGTTGCACCTTGCTCTTCTGAGGCATTTATTTCACTAGCCTTTTTCTTGACACAGCCTTCCAGCTTCACTCCATCCCTAGTAGATTAGAGCACTGAAAGGGGGAGGAACTTCATTGCATCTCTTGGTTCGAGAAAAAAAAAAAAGAAAGGTTAGAACTCATTCGTTGTGGATTTCCACCAACTGCTAATGCCTAATTGTCAAAAAATCCGTCCCAGATAGAAGAACTCCACTTTGGCGGTGGGCTTAGACTAGTCCCCGTCTTCCTCGCCAGTAGCTTTCAAAGGGTTGAAAGCGAGTAAGAGCTGCAAGCGAATTCAGAATTCTCTTACACGATCAAGGCAGGTTTTAGAGAGAATAGCCGGCCCCGACCGCTTCAAAAGCAAAGCGGGGCTGCTGGAAAGATTCCTATAGCGGGGAATCCATCGCCGTTCAGGAACAAGCTGAACGGATCTTTTCCGATATTCGTCTTCGACGAATTCGTGAAGCGGATATTGATCAATATCAGTTTGTACCGGAGGGGGGAGGGGTAATCCCTTTTCCCTTAATCCTGCCTGGGAAGAAGAGATTGACGATTTAGCTCTAAGAGCAAATTCTAATGATCTCGACGTAAATTCAAAGTCAAGGCCTTGCTCTTAAACTATCACCCTGAAAGAAGATACCCAAGTTTGGTGATACTTGAATTTTTTCCCTTGTCCTAACTGGCCAGTCAGTATTTGGTGGTTTCAGAGTGAGTTCGTTGAAACGGGATACCCGTGCCGATAGAATCTCTGGATTCAAGTGCTCGGTCAGATATCTTTCCCTTTATAAATAGAAATCGGCTTTCTGCCTTTATTCGGCTAAGTTTTAGCTTTAGCGTTGGGACTGAACACTTAGGGCATGAAATGCCGGATAAGCATAGAGTGGGGTTGGGGTATGCATTCAATGCCTAGTCGGCTGCCATAGAGTGGGCATAAAATGCCAAGTCGGCTAAGCATGCCATATCGGTCTGAGAAGTATGACCTTAGAATACGATATTAGAATAAGCATGAAATGCTAAGGGAAAATCGACTTGAAAACCATTTTCAATCTCAATGGTGTCAGTTTCGCACGAGCTCATGGGCTAAGAAAACATTTTCCATCGAAGTTCAGTCCAATAGAGAAAGACCATGGTGGTACGACTATCGAGTGGTCCCTAAGAGCTCTGAGGACAGTAGCTCTGTCTCTAACTAATATGAAGGGGCTTTCCAGGAAAGGGGGCTTTCCTTTCTTTCTTTCAACTCTCTTACTGAAAGCGATTGCCTGAATTCAAATTAAGGCTATGAAAGTGAATTCAAAGGGTTCTTGATCTCTTGGAGCAGAACCGAAGATTACCTTATCGGGGGCCTAAACTCCAGTTTTCAGCTTAAAGACCTCTGGGGATTGATTCATAGGATACTGCTCTTAGTCCTCTTTGGATGTATTTCCACTGCCTATTGTAATGATATAAAGCATTCATCCCTGAATGCCCAATGAGGAGTTTGAGTTCAATCTCTGATTGATCTTTCTTTGCCTTATACCGAATTCTATCCCAAAAATGCACTCCTCTCCCTATTTCAAATTAAAAGGTCGAGTAGACTAAAGAGACTGGAAATAAGTATATGCTTACTCATACGTAACTAGAAAGCCGTAGGTCCTATACCCCTATCTCACGATTCAAAGCCTTTCTTGGTGGATTACCTTATCGGTACCCTAAACTCAGGTTTGATAGACCTACGAATGCAGCTCTTATCTTTGGACTACGGCATTACACGGCATTCTACAATGAAGAGAGGGATCGGAGATTGATCGCAGTAGCTGGTAAGAAGAGAGATTTTGATTCAGGAAAGGGTCTTGCTATTAACATCTTTCTTGCTTTCGCTACGACCCCTTTGGAACTAGTTCAAATAAGGTCCTCTTGGAACTCTTCTGCGTGCTGCCGGTCTTCCCCTCGCGTGGGGTTCGGGAAGGCCTAATCATTTCATAGGAAGAGCCGAACCGGGCTCCTAACCTTAGGGAACTTCAGAAAGGAAAGGATGAGCGGATATCAGTTCTTACTTGATCATCGTCGCAGACGCGGATCGCAAATGAAGGTCCTTGCTTAGGACATTAACACCTGACCTACGCCTTCGAGAAGCGAGACCTACTCCCATGAAGCCCTCTCTTAGTGACGGTCTCGTCAACAACCGCAGGGGTTATGCGGATTCTGACTCGATCTTCCTAGAATCGCTTTTGAACTTGTTTTAAATTTCAATTTAAAAGGCTGCATTCCAAAATATCATAAGAGAAGAATGCTATCTCTCTAAGTTGTTTAGCTATTCTCATTGACTTCTTTCGATGGTATGCAGATTTGAAAGGAGGAAGACTCAGGAGGCCAAGCTAGAAAGAATTTTTCTCACGTCTGATAGACAGATAACCATACGAGCAAGAGTAGCTACCGTACGAGTGTAATACTTAAAAGGAGACCAAGAGATAGGAGGGAGACTCAACTAGCAGACTGGGAGTGAGGTGAATATTCCAGTTAATCTGGCTAAAGGAAGGAAGCGGTTAGGCTAAGACTCCGTTACCGAAGGAAGAGCATTATTTATATTTAGGGCACGCCAAATAAAATGTCTCACCTTTGGGGGGATGTTGAGGCTCCACACACCATGCCATTTAACTTTAACAACATTTTGAGTTCCTGATGACGTACCTGGGCTGGTCAAAGCTGGTTGCAGCATGAGGAGATGATATGCACTACGGACTGTGTATGATCCCGTCTTAGAGTACTGCCACACTAATTTGTCCTGGGGTTGTCGGGGACTAAGATAAAGTTGTTTAACCTGTGCTACTTCAAAAGAAAAGGCAGCAGGACCTGTTCTAACAAGGGGATATTCCAACCGAGACCATCCTCTTGCAGTAGAGAGTCAACTGTTGCATTCTCGTCCAGCAGGTTCGACCGAGACCATACCCGAAAACCACACTGTTTAGGTAGCCAACCATCTTTCCAAATCCTCACACTTCTTCCATTCCCAATCCGCCAACATAAACCCTTGTGGAGAACCTGTCTAGCCGCGTGAATACTTCTCCAAGTGTAACTCGGGTTGTAACCGAGAGAGGCCTGCATGAAATCGGAAGACGGATAGTACCCGGCTTTGAGAACTTGAGCTAGCAAAGAATCTTCATAATGCACTAATCGCCATCCCTGCTTAGCTAACATAGCCAAGTTGAAATTGTGAATTTGTCTGAACCCCATACCACCTTCCTTCTTCGACTTGCATAGCGACTCCCAATTAATCCAGTGAATTTTTCTCTGATCATCCTTGTGTCCCGTTTCGGATGAGCATTTCAATTTCCCTACATAGAGATAGTGGCAATTCAAAACAGCTCATAAGGTAGGTTGATAGGCTTAAAGTGCCAAATAAGGCATTCTATCAGACTCTGGATCTTGAATTGCTCTTAACTTAGCAAAATGTAAAGCTCTTCCTCCAATCCCTTAGGGCTAGGACATATGTTGAAGGTAATTATCCCCTTCTAGTACCAATCCGGTCCATGTGCTGGCTTGGCATGGAAGGACGGCTACCTTTTTCGCAGCCATAACTCTTCCCTAAGCATTGAGCTTACGCGAACGAAGCCTCCCAGTCTTTCATCAGGCTACCCCCACTCCGTTAGTCATGACTCCGCAAAGGTACCAAGAAAGAGACAGAGCTTCCGTAGGAATACGGGTAAGAGGAAAAAAGGTTGAAGTTAGTCAGACAAGCACGGTTAATCGCCCGTCTCCAAGGATGCATCGCGACTACCTTAAGTGGACCCCTACCAAAGAAGCCCAGCCGATCCTTTTACCTCGACCGATGGTTCCGCAAGTTCCTCCAAGTCACCAAGGAAGAGGGGGCAAGAAGCCAAGGAAATTGGATGCCCTATCCACCCTCTCAGGCCACCGTCAAATCCTCCACCCAGAAGTTATGACCCCAATGCTCGTTGTGAGTTTCATATGGGTGGAATAGGACACTGGACCAACCGATGTTTCTAAGGCATAGAATCCAGGATCTAATTGATGCAGGCCTACTCAGGTTCGAGAAGGACGAAAGCAAGGTAAGGTTAATAAGAATGCATCTCCAGTAAAGAAAGGGAAATGTTGAAGGAAGCCCGCAGACCGATGTAGCCACTAAAGGGAGAGAAGGGTTGGACTCGTCACTGACTGGGAGACAAAGGTGGGCCACCTTAATTAGCCCATCTTGAGAGGCACAATGGGGGCTTCCTGCCAGTGGGTAACCCAAGCCCAAGGGTATGACGACAATAGAGCGGAACCGTCTGTGGTTGACTCCTATGGGGTCCAAGTTCGATAGATTCTTTCTTTCTCACAGTCGCTTCAGTCGCGGCTTCCTCTGTCGAACCGTATCTGGAAGTTGAAAAATCGAATCCCAGTCCGAAAGAAGAAGAAAGGGCTTGGCTTTCATCCCACGTATATTAACGGAATATCTGTGACACAGCTACCTTGTTCACCGAGATACCATTCCATAAAAGGGTCCAGGGCAGCAAACCATAAGCAAGGAGTCAGAGAGGCTCTCTTTTTCTCTTCCTCACACCTACGTGAGGGACACGTCTTCACTGGCTTCATGGCCAACTTCAGTCATGAGATGAAAGATCATGGCAAGATTGATGCCGATGCCGAGCGGAACCATCTTTTTGTGAAATGCAGATGCAGTGGTCGATTGCCTAGCAAAAGCCTTTTTCGAGTTTGAACGTTGGATCAGAACAGACCAAAACCGCCGGAAATAAGGCACCGGGGATTGGTTCAGAAAGGGATCCTGGAGGTGGTCGCTCATTCACTTAGCTGGAAGCACGCATTCATATCTGTCTTGGTAAGCAAGATTAGGTCAGTCTTCCTTACGAAGAGTGGGCATGATGAGAACAAATGGTAGGACAGGAATTCGTCCTAAACTCTTTTTTGTGTGTCATAGGCTGACCGCACGAGTAGAAGATCTTCAGGGTATGGTCCCTCGCCTCTATGCCGTTTCCTTCATGGGATCGCCCGATTTCAATTGAGGATGTTCCCCACCAAACAGGGTCAAGTCTCGCTTTCTATACAGAGATATGCCCATCAGATGAAAGTTTTTCACGCTCTCCAGGAACCTTGTTTGACTATTTTATTTTCATAGGCAAGACTAACTAGTAGTTCCAAAGAAAGGAGCATCTGGCATAGGCAGCAAACCTTGGGAAGGCTTTCTCCGTATGATCGGTTCTTTTTTCACATGTAGGTTCCTCCGCAGCAAAGATGGTATGGTCGATTGGCTTACGCTCTTACTTGGAAATGGTCTCAGTAGCGAAGTCAATAAAGAGGGTAGTCCTCCTAGCTAGGAAGTAGAATATTCATCTTACGATTTGTTTTTACTACGTATCATTAAGAACTAGAATACTAGGGCAAGCCCCGTTCCTCAATCAAAAGTCAAATCACCAAGCAAAAGGTAGGAATTGGGCACCGGAGAATGAAACTTTTACAATCAATCTGGATGGATGCAATACATTTCAACCAACGTCTTCCATCTTCGTCCTTTTCTCATTAAGGCAAAGCAAAGGAAGGTCTATATTTCTCTTACGCAATTCCTGACTACTGACTAGTCGTAGTTAGCCTAAAGACCGGAATCAGAGGTTTCGGGGCTGCTAGGCTTCTTTCTCATAGTAAGCTGTGGGTTCTTCAAGCTTTAGATACTAGCAGGTGTCTTTATCTAACTGCCTTTAACGGACCATAGGATCTTGAAAGGGCTGATGGTAAGCCCCGGTAGCTATATATGCTTCAGCTCTTTTTTAGGTGTCGTACATCGGGAACAAATCTCTTTACTTTGTATTTACTTTCCTGTTGTAGAACCATACACCAGACGTAAGTTTCATCTTGTTTTCATCGAGAGCTAGGCCCCTACAATTCACACAGAATTCAACACGTAAAGTATATAAAGCAGGGAGATTCAATCTATCAGTTAGCAGGATGCCTTATGCCACACAAAAACATTCCTTCAAAACCACCTTCTCTCATTATATCAGGTCAAACCTGGACATTAGCTCGATTCTTACACCGGAAAATGTGGCAAAGAATGAATTGATATAGGTGCTTATATCACAGATCAGATCGATTTGATTGAATGTAATAGATAAACAGAATAATGGCTCCATTTCAATTTAATGGGACGGTCCCTCTTCTCTTATATGTTATGTTCATTTTAATCTGTGATCGCTGCAAGCACCTTGTCGATACCAAACACTTAATGCTAGGCTTCCGCTGTCGGTCCGGACCGGGTGATGAAACTGAACGTACTTTGGTTAGTCATTCTGCTTGTATCGACTTCCGTCTGTTCAATACAGATACCTGTCATATTCCATAGCTGTTCTTTATTTTTCTTCCCTTGATCGTCACCTCGTAACCAAGAACTGCTTTCCCGGCGCTCTGCGAGGATCTTGCTACTTCGACTTCGTTGGTATGTATTGTCCTTGACACTTCGGAAATCGGAAAAGGCCGCGCAAGATAAATTGTTGATATGGATTCGATCAATGAAGAGGATTTGCACATCTGATATCCGCTTGTGAATGGCCGGTGGCTTATTTTGCTCTTTTTTTATTTTTCCATTCTAATAAAGTTTTGCTTTCTTTTTCCGGAAGTTGCAAGCATTGTTGATATCAAGAAATTAAATTACCGATTATCTAAAGTCATATTCTAAAAAGAGAATATATATAGCTTATCCATATTAGATTGAGACTTGAGACTCGAAAGTACGTAAGCTTGACACCCTTACTTATCTTACTCTTACAACTGGTAATAAACTTACCACCGTGGTACAGAACTTCGCTCTTTCAAGAGATAAACTGGGACTGCGGTACTAAGACCAAGACTAAAGAAACATAGAACCAAGAAATTATGTATAGTAATGGGACACAACCAAGGATTCTAAACGACAGTAGTGAAAAGACAGGAAAGTTTCTTCTAAAACTAAAATAAAAGGGCGATTGGTAAGATTCGCCTTAAGTGTCAGTTGGCAGACTTGAAGTCTGAAATCACGTGTTATGTGATTGATAACGACACGTCCTACAATCTACTGCTGGGAAGGCCTTGGATTCACGGGAACTTTGTTGTTCCGTCCACCCTCTATCAATACTTCAAATATGTCGACGAGGACAAAAAAGTACAAACAAAACAGTCTTCACAGATCGGAAGCCGGGGTCGAAGAAAAGCCCAATTTATTCCTTCCACAAGAAAAATGAAAATACCTTCCAAATTTCTCATAACGCCGAGATCTAAGCCCCGGTCATTCCGGCAGCTAAAAAGAGGAAAAGCTAATCTAATGTGGTCACTATTAGCGTCACATCTGATAGTGAAGAAGAGGCCAAATAGGGTAAACAGGCAATGCGCGTAGGCGTAGGTCTTCCACTATGACCTCTGGTGTGCCACTCGTCAGTTGAGAAACCTGGGGGAGCTATCTTCGTGGTACCAATGACTGGGGTCAGGGGGCCAATTATAATATAAAACAGGGCAACTTAAACATATGCTTTGAAGGTGGAGCCTATTGCTACAGAAGGGAGGCCAGACTTTTCCAACTATGGCCTTATTGCTAAGAAGATAATGCAAAAAATGGGCTATGACTTGGAAAATCCTGTCGGACTCAAAAATGGGAAGGGGATTAAGGAGAAGGGGCTTGACGAAGGCACAAAAGCAGACATTAGAAGAAGGGGAGGCTATCAGCTTTCCGACGTACGTTCTGGGGTACATCCCAGATTATGGAACGAGAGATGGGTCGGAATCTGAAGCTTATGAGTCGTCCACTACAGAAGGCTGAGACCCTGAAGTTGAACTGTCTTGCGAACCTTTCTCTAGCAGTAGCAGTAAACTTCGCAGCAGTCCTAATTTACTAATAGAGCTCCGACAGTGATGAATCAGGCGAGGAAGATGAAGAAAAACTCCAAGCCTTAACACGTGCAGCGTCAGAAAGAGAGGAGCCCCCTATTACGTAAAGCTCCTCCCACGGAAGACGAAGTAAAGCAGATCCATTTTGGCACGGACGATGAACCACGCCCGATATTCATCAATGCCCACCTTGCTCCTGAAGAAGTGATGTAGTATACCCAACCTCTCCAAGAGTTCCGTGATGTGTTTGCATTCCGCTATGCAGAGATGCCAGGGAAAAAATACGTCGCCGTCCATAAGCTCAAAATTCGGGAAGATGCAAAGCCGATAAAACAAGCACAGAGAAGGTTCCACCCTCTACTCATGGAAAAGATAGAGAAAGAAGTGCAGAAGCTTCGCAACGTCGGCTTTATTAGGTAGGGAGGAAAAGCACCCGGACGACCTCTACAGATTTGCCCATTCTGCACCCCTTTCGGCATTGACTCTTACCTTATATAGTCATGCCCTTCGGGTTAAAAAAATGCAGGATACGAAGTACAGTCTATGACGAAAATCTTCAGAGAGATGTTGCATAAAACCGTAGAATGCTACGTGGATGACCTAGCCGTAAAAAGCCATAAAAGAGTCGACCACTTGGCAGATTTACGAAAAGTCTTCCTTAGGCTTAGGTAACACAACTTGAAGATGAACCCTCTAAAGTGCTTCTTCGGAGTATCGTCAGGGAAATTCCTCGGATTCATAGTACGAAAGAATGGGATTAAGGTGTATCCCGCCAAAACAAAAGACATACTGGGGATGCCGTTTCCTACCAAGGAATTGAGAGGCTTCCAAGGACGGCTGGCACCCTCTGCCGCCTAGTCTGGTTGCCTTTGCTTCCTCAAGTGAGAGGCACACACCGTCGTTGACTCAGCGTGATATCTTTCCGACGGTTTGCTCTTGTTCTGAATGGTATTGAAGTTTGGTTCCAGAGCCGGTTACGGGCAGCCCCGGGACGACCGAAGGATGGTGGCCCTGCTTGGACTTCACGGTCCTAAGGAAGCGTGCAGGGAGGATACCCACAGTTATCCACACGGATTAGTCACCCGTTCTCTTCTCAGCCTGCTCCGCTGACAGGCTAGCTTCTGGGCGCTATGCTTCCCTCATCTGGGGGCGGATTTCCCCTCTCTCTATACCGGCGCTATTGTCTTTTCTAGTCTTGCCGTTGCCGTATATTGATAGGCCTTCTCCCGATCCTACTTGAGGCTGTTTAGCATAGAAGGACGTCCCTCGTCAGGGTGGGCTGCGTCCCGTAGGATTGGCTTAACTGGGCCCCTACTACCTCTTGCTTCCCCTTCAACTATACAAGCCGGACCCCTTCGACGTATAAGAGACGAATCGGCAGGCGGATTGGTCTTTGCGCCTTCTGGACGCGGCCATCTTTCCCTCCCACTATACACCTTGCTCAGATCTTCCCCGAGCGGATGGGCACTCGGCTTTCCTCCCCGCGCTGGCTCTTCCCCTGGCCGTCTCATTGCTACTGCTAGTTCTCTACTCTATAGTGACTCTGACTACTGGTTTACGGCTACTGCTACTACAGTTTCCCTATTACACTCTGACTATTGCACTCTTACTGTTCTCACTGAGACTGATATACTCTTAGTACTCTTCTCCCTATTACACTCTTAACGACTACTGGAACTCTACTCTCTTTTTACTCTTACACTGTTGACTGCTACTGCTCTTGCTTCCTTTTCTGTCACAACCCCTTCAAAGAGGGCATTCGATAGCAACCCCATCCCATCCATCTTATTCTTTTATCAAAGAAAGGCTATCGCTCATCTTGGTTCCGGCGTAAGTAATAAGGGTACAAAGGAAGAAAGAGAGTAATCTGAATGTGCAGCTGATTTCGATTGATTCTATTTCACCAACAAAGACTGGCACCGGGTAGACTAAAGTGAGAGCCCACGATAGGGGATCATTGTCTTCACCACCCCCGGTAACACCAGTCAAATCAGGTAAGGCAAAGCTGCTGTAGTCAGGGCAGTATATAAGGAAAGGAACTTAGTAGGATGCCGATAGAAGCTCCTGTTGGCGGGACACTGATTGATCAGCAAAAGACCTTACAAATAGAATTCGATTATTAATTTTGTTTAGGGCGGTAGTTACCAAGCTAAAAGCAGGTAAAACAAAACATCTTTTTGTTTTTGCGATTCCCCGATCATTTATCGATTTTCTGTCTTGTCTCCTGGTCCTGCTGCCTCGTGCTCCTCCACGGCTTTCTTTCCTGGCATCCTTTGTTGCTTGCTTTTGTTTGCTTTTTTATCATCGTTTTTTTGGGCCTGGAACTCGAATCTCGCTTTCTACCTTGGAAATAGTCGTACCGTTTGGCTCGGAGTTACAGTACACTTTCTGGATCGGGGATAGCTACTGAACTTTTATACATATGCAAGGATGTAAGTAGCTATCTTCTTTTCCGCCGGTACACTGATGTTGGTCTGCCTGTAGTAAGAAGCTCACGAGGCCGGGTTAATACATGAGTGAGTGCCAGGTAATTATGGGTTCTGCCGCACCTGATTCCCGAGAAAGGGGAAAGCATCATATCAATGAAGGAATGCAAGTGTAGTTTTCACCAGATCTAATGTCTGATTTCGACCTTGATCTATTTGAAAGGAACTGGCTTGCTACCATTTTCCTGTTGGGAAGTAACCCTTCTAGAAAGAGTAGGCTACTGCTCAATCTGAAAGCGGTTAAAAGAAAGACGGGATCTAAAGGAAGGCTATGAGAGCAGTTAGAGTGTAGCCATGTGCGAGCTGCTAGCCTTCTCGAAACGAAATTCTTCGATGCACCGGTAGACCTCATGTTCAGGCTGATAGGTTCTTTCCTATCCTGCTTAACTTAATAATATAAACTATCCGAAGTCAAGGAATTTGAAGAAGGCTCTTTGGCAGATTCTTTAGATCTGGATAGAGTCTTGCTCATTAAAGAGAGTTGTAGATTCCATTCCTAAGATCAAGATCAGGCGTCAGTGCCCTTCCCTTTTTTTATTCTATTAGTAAGGCGCTAAGGCTACAATTACAATCAAACTAAAGCAAGAAGCGAGAAAGTGTCTTTTGATTTTGATAAAGAAAGTGCTTTGATCCTGTGAGCAATCTAAGCCTCCCCGAAGGGGATTATTCGCTTGTAAGCATAGAATAGACTCAATTCCGATCGTGCAGCTAACCACTGCAAGTGACGGGGGGTGGCGCCCTAACGGATCTTAAGCGGTCTGATAAGAAAGATGTGAATTCTGGTTGAACCGCATGAAGCGAGGCAACAATTGTAGTATAATATAGTACAGTAGTTGTTGGAGAAAGAAAGAGATCGGACGAAAATGGAAGACCAGGTGTACAAGCAGGACTAGGCTTATTGGCCTAATGCTTAACTTCTTCATGACTTCTCCGCTCGGTGAGGTTTATTCGGCTAGGAAATGAGGTCTCAGAGAACCTTATCTTACGCCCGGAAGAAGCCCTGTCCCATTTACCGCCTGGTTCAACCCCATATGTTCGCATCAGTACGTCGAGGCACCGAAGGTGATAAAACCCTCTTTTCTCGAACGAGTGATTCGATATAAATATCCTTATATTTTAAATTAACACGGAAAATTGTCCTCGCCAGAGTTCACGATCTAAAAAGGAAGTGTTGTAGGCGTGATTAAGATTGTAGTTAGCCTGCTGCCCGCTCGCTACTGTCCCTCTCGTAGTCCCCAAGTCCCACTCATCATTGGCCCCTACCCTCTTTGGTAATCAAAAAAAAGGAATCCTTTCAATCGAAAGAAGCGCTCTAGCTTTGAAGTACAGGAATGAGAATTGATCAGACTCAATAGAATTTGATCAATCCTTTTTTCTGTCGTTAAGGTGGAGAACTGAACCAAGAATTCTCTTTCTTTATCATCAATCGAATCACTGTTCGCGACCAAGGATTCTATTTTATCATCAATCCAATCACCGTTCACGTTTTTTCTTTTTCTTATCAATGAATAAATCTCTTTACTTGTATGACTTAGATGTCTCGTATTTCTCGAAAAAGTGATTCGATTGATGGGATTTGGTATGATACTTATGAGATCGATGAGATTGATATTAAAAAATTTCTTCTTAGAACGTATTGATTTAACCCCATAAGCGGGACCACCACCCCATAGCATGTTGCCGCCAGAAGCAGAACCCCGCATTTCTTCTAGAAAATCTCCTAATTGTTCCAGAGCAACTAGAAAGAGATTCTTTAACCAGAAAGAATTCAGTTCAGATGTAGGATACCTATCCAGAAGTTTTCGCAACTCAATCATGTATGATGGAATCATCAAAGATTTGACCTTTTCGAACTCTGTCTGTAACTCACTATAGGCTCGGGAAACAAAGAAAAGATGTGTACGAACGAGATATCCAGCAACAAGAAGAAGGAAAAGGATTGAATAGAGGAACTCCCGAACATTTGGCGATCTCAGATGTGTCGATATCAATGGTGGCTCATTATTTCGATGAATCATTTCTTCGGACATTGGAAGAACTTCCACTCCTTCTTCCCCCAAGGGAACTGCCTTCTTAGCGAAAAAGCATGTGTTAAGCATAACGTGAAAGGCGTGGCCCCAGTAGTGTTCGGAGATAGCGAAAGAAGAGCCTAGACAGTAGTGTCTCCGCTTGCAAAGCTGGTAACCTGATCGACTAAGAACCGATCTCAAGCTTGAGGAGCAAATGGGTGCTTTACTTGAAAGAAAGGCGTAATCGCATGCGCGCGCAAGAAGAGCGATCGAGGAACTGAATGAACTGGGGGCTACTTGGGCCTTAGATCTGGTCCGAGCGCATCTATTGGATCACGCTTGCATTTAGGAGTGATCAGTTCATCTTAATTCGAAATGAAAATATCGTAAGAGAAGAAAACCGTTGATCTAGTACGGGACCTCAACCGGTGGATCTGCCTTTCTTCGCGCATTTTCTGGCTCTGCAAAAAAACTGCGTAAAGTGAGATGTGTGATAGCTGGCATGGGACTGTTTACCAGCAGCTAATTGTGCATCGTGGTCTCTGTGTGTGAATCGTGTTCTAAAAGTGATAGGGTGCTGATAAGCGCTTCCCCTAATGCTACCAGCTTCCTCCACCGTCCGAGTCAGAGTCCTAGTC